TTCGCATCGCAATGCCTATTGTGTCGGCTTGACCTTTCATAAGTGGAGACAAAATATAGCGTCCATAATAAAGACGCTTACTGTCTGCTCTTGATTCAACACACTTCCACTCTAGTGTCCGAGTAGATACTGTTACTTTCTCTCGAACCATAGTAATATTATTTGATCAGATCATTGAATCATTTATTTCTCTTGAAATATCTTCAATCTTTATTTTTTTACACACGTCTTTTTTTAGGAGGTCTACAGCCATTATGTGGCATAGGGGTTACGTCCCGTACGAAACTTAATAGTATACCACTTCTGCGAATAGCCCGTAATGCTGCATCTCTTCCGAGACCCGGACCTTTTATCATTACTTCTGCTCGTTGCATACCTTGATCCATTACTGTACGAATAGCATTTGCTGCTGCTGTTTGAGCAGCAAATGGTGTACCTCTTCTTGTACCCCTGAATCCACAAGTACCGGCAGAGGACCAAGAAACCACCCGACCCCGTACATCTGTAACAGTCACAATGGTATTGTTGAAACTTGCTTGAACATGAATAACTCCCTTTGGTAGTCTACGTGCACTCTTACGTGAACCAATACGTCCATTCCTACGTGAACCAATTCTTGGTATAGGTTTTGCCATATTTTATCATCTCATAAATATGAGTCAGAGATATATGGATATATCCATTTCATGTTAAAACAGATCCTTTATTTTTATTTGTACATCGGGTCCTAAAGATTATCCTTGTCTTTGTTTATGTCTTGGGTTGGAACAGATTACTATAATTCGCCCCCGCCTACGGATCAGTCGGCATTTTTCACAAATTTTACGAACAGAGGCCCTTATTTTCATATTTGTAATTCCTTACCTTAAGTTAATTCCGAATCTACTTCTTGGAAGAAAATAAGTTTCTTGAAATTTTGAATCTCGAATTGTATCCCCATAAAAGTAATGTTGAAGTTAAAAAAACTACCTAATCGTTCGAATCCTTGTTGCGGAGTCTATAAATTATACGCCCGCGGGTTGAATCATAACGACTTACTTCAATTTTGACTCTATCTCCTGGTAGTATCCGTATAAAACTACGTCGGATCCTTCCTGAAACATAACCTAAAATCAGATCTTCATTATCTAAACGAACCCGGAACATGCCATTGGGAAGTGATTCAGTAATTAAACCTTCATGAACCCATTTTTGTTCTTTCATTCCCGGTAAAACCCCCTTGAAGTATCAACTAATGGAGAAGAAGTGATATTAGATAACCCGCCCTTTCTCTCTTTTTTTTTACGAATAGGAAATTTAGGATTTAATTCGGATATTAGAAGGATTACCATATATAACACAAAATTTCTCCGCCGATTCCTTCTAGTCGAGCCTCTCGGTCTGTCATTATACCCCGAGAAGTAGAAAAAATGACAATCCCCATCCCACCCAAAATTCTAGGAATTTTTTGATAGTTAGAATAGATTCGTAGACCAGGTCTACTGATCCGTTTTAAATTTAAAATAGTTTTATATGGTCCTTTCCTATTCCTTCTATGTTGTAGGGTTAAAACCAAAAAATCCTTGTTGTTTTCCCTATGTTTTCTCACGTTTTCTATAAAACCTTCTCGTAAAAGTATTTTAACAATGTTTTCATTGATGTTAGTAGATGCTATTCGAACCATTCCTTTTCTATGCATGTCAGCGTTTCGTATAGAGGTTATTATGTCAGCAATAGTGTCCCTACCCATAATGAACTAAAATTATTGGTGCCTCAAAATTTGGATATAATAAACATGATCTTTTTTCTTATGAATTATGAATTGGTAAAGGTATATACGTGAGACACAATCTATTAATTAACCTATTTCATTCGAATACTCTCTATATCATGGTCTTATCTTACAATACTTCAGGGGCTAATGAAACTATTTTAGTAAAATTTAACTGTCTTAATTCTCGGGCGATTGCACCAAAAACTCGAGTTCCTTTTGGATTTCCTTCTTGATCAATCACAACTGCAGCATTGTCATCATATCGTATTATCATACCATTGTCACGTTTGAGTTCTTTACAAGTACGTACAATTACAGCTCTTATCACTTCTGATCTTTTTAGAGGCATATTTGGTACTGCCTCTTTGATCACAGCAACAATAACATCACCGATATGAGCATATCGGCGATTACTAGCTCCTATAATTCGAATACACATCAATTCTCGAGCCCCGCTGTTGTCCGCTACATTCAAATAGGTCTGGGGTTGAATCATATCATTTTTTAATCTGTTCTTTCAATGCAAAACAAAATAAGGGCGAAGAAAAAAAATATTCTTTGTCAAAAAAAAATAAACCTGCAATTGTTTTTTTTTATTCCAAGATCTCTTTTCTGCGGTTATACATTTATTTCTATCACGAAATAATGAATTGAGTTCGTATAGGCATTTTGGACGCCGCTATTAAAATAGCCTTTCTGGCTATATTTTCTGCTACTCCACCCATTTCATAAAGTATTCGACCTGGT